AACAGACAACTAGGACCACCCCATTCAAAACACCAAATTTAGTCCTAAAAATAAAAATTTTTAGCAATTAACCAAAAACCTAACGAAAAAAAACCTTCGTTAGGACCTAAACCTACATTTTTTTATTAAAAAAAAATACTCATTCAAAAAATATTATATATCATAAAAATTAAGGGAGTCGAGAATCCAAACCCTCAAATACTCAAGTCCAAGAAACCTTTACCTATAACAGAATTAGTCAAAAAATAAATAGAATAATAAAAAGCTGTAAAAAAATAGATAAACAACAACCAAAAGCTATACTTAAAAACCCCCATAGAAGAAGAGATTACAATAAACTCAGACAAGAAAGAAAGAGAAGGGGGAGTCCCCATATTAGACAGAAATACAACAGCAAAAAAAAGAGCCACAATCAAGCCAGAGCCAAAAAACCCTCCCATATAATAAACCATCCGACTACCAGAAACATGAAAAAATTCCCCCACAAGATAAAACATCAAAGTTGAAGTATACCCATGAGCCAATATTAAAACAATCCCACCGGTTTTACTAGATATAACAACAAAAACTAAAGCCATCAACACAAAACTCATATGGGTAATAGATGAATAAGCAGCCAAAGCTTTAGCATCACTCTGAAACATACAACAAAAAGCAGCTAAAACTATTCCTACAAAAGCTAAAGCTACTCAAATATTATTATGGACAAAACTTAAACAACCCAAAATACGTAAAAATCCAGCTGTCCCTAATTTCAACAACAACCCCGCTAAGAGCATCCTCGCTGTAGTAGGAGCTTCCACATGAGCCTTAGGTAACCAAAGATGTAAAAAATAAACCGGAAATTTTATTATAAAACTAAGACTTAAAATAAAAACTAGTTCTCAAGAAAAATTAAAATCAAAATAAACCACACTAATAAAAAAGAAACTCTTAAAATAAACAAACAAAAAAGGAAAAGAACAAAAAGCCGCATAAAAAATCAAATAATAAGAAGAATTGATCTTTTCAATTTGCGAACCATAGCCAAGAATCATAACTAAAATCGGAAGTATAGATAACTCAAAATATATGTATATCAAAATAATATTAGTAGGCACAAAAAATAGCATACAAATTACAACAAGAACCTCTGATAAAAGTAAAAGAACAAAATTCTTCTCACTTAACAAAACTACACCCAAAATAAATAAACTCATCACAACTAACAAAATAAAAGAAAAAGAATCAAAAAAATAAAAACAACCCAACCAAGAATAACTATTTAAAGCCAAAAAACTAAACAAAACCATAAAAAAAAAAAACAAAATAGGTTCAAAAAAAAAATAAAAAGAAAACAACAAAATATCCAACAAAGCCACACTTTTCTCATAATTACAAATCACACATTTTATTCATAAACTAACATGGCTAATAAGACCACCAATAAACAAACACAAATAAAAACAATCAAACAACATCCACAAAATGTCAATAAATAATGGCAAATTCCAAACCCAAATGATGATTATAATTAAAATGTGATTTTAAAAGACGCAAAAAATTAAAAAACAGAAATAAACCACCAAACAAGACATGGACCCCATGAAAACCAGTAGACAAATAAAAAATACTACCAAAAATACCATCAGAAATAGAAAAGCTAGCCTCCTTATACTCCATTAACTGAATACCAGTAAAATAAACAGCCAAAATACAAGTTAACAACAAGCTGCTAGCGCACCTTTTATTACTCAAAAGTCTGTAATGCGCCCAGGTAACAGAAACACCTCTACTCAAAAGAATAATAGTATTCAACAAAGGAACCCCAAAAGGATTTACCAAATGTATTCCAATAGGAGATCAAATTCCTCCAACATCATGAGCAGGCACCAAAGCCGCATCAAAAAAAGTCCAGAAAATACCAAAAAAAAACATAAACTCACTAAAAATAAATACTAAAACACCAAACTTAAAACCATCCATTACAAAAAAATTATGATAACCCCTAAGACCTTCCATCACAATATCCTTACCCCAAGCAAAAGCAACCAAAAAAATAGAAAACAACCTAAATAATAAACCACTAAAAATACCAGTCTTAAAAAAAACAACTAAAGAACTGGTTAAACCCAAAGAACAACAAAAAATCAAAATAGGGTAACTAGAAAGACTTAAAATATGAAAATTATGAAAAACAGTATACTACCTCATCTAAAGAACCTAAATCTTTCATATTACTTATACTACGTATACCACAACACAACTAAGCATAAAGACGTCCAATAAATCAATAAAACAAGAATAACAAAAAAAGCACAAAAAAATATAAAAAAGAAAAAATTATCCTCAACAGGACATAAGGGTCCTCTACCAAACACTGACCAAGCCATCTCAGAATTACAAAAATTAAAATAAAAATAAATACAAGTAACTTATTAAGCTTAGATATAACAGAAACATAGTTATCCACTAAAACAAAAATAAAAAAAAATAGAATTCTCGCAAACAAAGACAAAACCCCCAAAACCTTATTAGGGATAGCCCGCAAAATAGCATAAGCAAATAAAAAGTACCACTCTGGTACAATATGTACAGGACTTATTATAGGATCAGACTCAATAAACATCTCAGGATCACCCAAAAAAAAAGGATAACCCAAAGAAAAAAAAATAAAAAAAAACCAAAATACTATATTCAAAAAATCTTTAACTCAAAATTCAGGAAAAAAACAAATCTTATCATAATCCCCATGACAATACAACTTAGAAGTCCTACCAGTCTCATGCAACAAAATCAAATGAAACAAAACTAAAAGTAATAACCCCCAAGGCAACAAAAAATGCAGAACAAAAAAAAATTTCAATGTCGCCCTAGAAACAGTAAATCCACTTCAAATTCAAGTAACAAGAGCCGGCCCCCAAATAGGAATAACACTTAAAAGTCTGGTAATCACCACCGAGGCCCAGAACCTCATCTGTGCCCACACCAAAACATAACCCATAAAAGCCTCTATTATAACCAGTAAAATAATTACAACACCACTAATCCAAACCTTTTTCAAACGATAACTTAAAAAAAACAAACCCTTAAACAAATGCATATATAAAAAAATAAAAAACAAACTGGCTCCATTAAAATGTAAAATACGAAAAATCCAACCAAAATTAACCTCATATATAATATACTGCACACTCAAAAAAGCCAACCTCCCATCATTAGAGTAATAAAAAGAAAGAAAAGTACCCGTTAAAATTTGAAAACCCAAAATCATCCCCAACATACTACCAAAATTCCAATTATAAGTCAAAACCTTGCTAGAAGGCAGACTAACTACCATAGAATTAACAAAACCTAAAACCTTAACCACTCCCAAAATTCCCAACTTCTTCAAAGTCATATTTTTTAACATAAACTAAAAGAGTACACCTATACTCAAACCCTTTTACACCAAAAATAAAAATTCTTCCTAAACTAAAGTATATTAAGAACGATCATCTTCCTAGACCGTAACAAGGCATAGTAATCATCTATTTAACGTCCTATTATTCTCAAAACTCTGCCTCATCAAAGCAGCATAATAAAACTTTTACTAAAATAACAAACTACAGAAACAACTATCAAAGGAAAAACCAAAAAAAACAAAATCTTTAAATTATCACCCAACATTTTCATACTCTTTACCCTTATATTAATTAACCATAACCTAAAACATAATATAGATAAAAACATCAAAAACAACAAAAACAACAAAAATAGGCCATCCAATTTAAAAACCTCATTCAAAACAAAAAACTTAATAAAAAAGGAAACACTAAAAGGTACGTTCAAAAAAACCAGCAATGTCTCCCAATTAACAAAATTAAAATCCTTTACATTAAAATTAGGTATCAAAAAAACCATCAAAATAACATAATAAAAAAACAAATAAACTACATTAATAACAGACAAAAAACAAGACAAGATCACCCAATTAAATGATTCTGTCGATGAAATAATCATCATATTCTTATAACCCTTCAAAACAAAAAACTGCATATAACAAATAAAAATCCCAAACAAAAAAATAAAAAAAAGCCCAAAATCAAATAATTGCACCAATACAGGAAAAAAAGGCAATTTTTGAAAAGTTAAAAATCACATTAACAATCAATCGAACAAAGAACTAGTAACACTAAAAACCCAAAAATGAAATGGAGCTACTCCAACCTTAAATATAACAATCAAAAACTGTAACAAAAAAACATTAAAAACCAAGAAAAACAAACCCAAACTCTCCTGAATCACAAAATAATTCAAAACACCAGAATAAGATACCAAATCCTTAGATAAGCAAACAAAAACTACTGTCATCAACAAAAACACCCTCCACCAAACCAAAACATTTCTAGTAAAAAAATTCAATATACACAGAAAAATAACAAACCTCATAAAAAATAAAAGCAAAAACAAATGGGCCAATCACCCTAAACAGATTTAGAAGACCTGCAAAAATTTGTTAGTTGTCTTATATCTTTTACGCTTAAAACAAATGCACTTCCTATGCTATAACAACCAAAACCTCAAGATGTGAAAACCCATTTCCAGATTAAAAATCTAACACTTTAAACTTAAGTTAACATCTTACTCATTCAAATACAAAAAAATCAAACGAGAAAAAATATAACTTTGAATAAAAAAAACAAAACATTCCATCATAATAGCAAAAACAACAACTCAAACATAAAAAATTCCCAAATATAATTCCAACAACCTAAACAATATTATGCTAATTATATGACCAACCAAAATATTCACAGTTAAACGTACAGTCAAAGCTAAAGGACGAGAAACCTCACTTACCAACTCAACCAACAATATCCTAAAAGTCTTCAAAAATCTATCACCCAACTTAGCCACATAAACAGAAAACTTTTCACCCGACATAAAAGTCAGTAAAGTTCTCAACCAGGCCACCACCGCATAAACAAAAGTAAATTCTACTATACCACAAGGACAAAAAGAATAAACAAAGTAACCACCAAAACAACAAGTCAACAATACCAAAAAAGTAAAAACCGAAATTACGGAACTCAAAGGTAAAACACCAGAATAACCAAAAACCAAAGATAAAGAACCCAAAAATTCAGAAACCAAAACCCCCAACAGACTATCCTTTAAATAAAATAAAAACTGCAAAACAAAAACAAACATAAAAATATCCAAAAAATAAACATTAGTAATAACCTTCTAAAAAAGCAAAACAACAAAATAACCTAAAAAAATCAAAGATACTGGTAACAACTTAAACCAAAAAAAATACATCATCAAATCATAACGAAAACGAGGATAAGAACTACGAATAAAAACCAAAATTGAAAACATACAATAAATAACCAAATAACTAAAACCAAAAAATAAAACAGATGTTAAAGTTCTAAAAAATAACAAAGCCCCATACTCACCCAAAAATAACAAAACAAAAGCTACCCTAGAATACTCAACATTATAACCTCTAACCAATTCCCTCTCACCCTCAGCAAAATCAAAAGGCGCACGATTTAATTCTGCTAAAATCATAAAAAGAAAAGGTAAATAAATAACCACCAAACCCAAATTAAAAAAACTAAAAAAACTAAACATATTAATATGTACAATAACAGCCAACAAGTACAACGAAAAAGCAATTTCATAAGAAACCCTTTGTCTTCTCGCCCGAATAGCCCCCACCATTCCATACTTAGACTTACTAACAACCCCTCTAACCAAAGTTGTATATACAGAAAAACCAATTAAACACAAAAAAAAAAGAATTGAATATTCAAAAGTCATAAAATCATAAGTAAAAGGTAACACAAATCACTCCAGAAACATAACAATAAAAAAAACACCAGGAACCAAAACAAAAGAAACCTCCGAAGAATTTAAAGGAAGCAACTGTTCTTTTTTTAATAACTTAACCCCATCAAAGATGGCTTGCAACACACCCATAAAACTAACCTTATTAGGACCAATACGCTGCTGACTTCCACCTAATAAATGACGCTCATATAAAGTAATAAAAGCAATAGATTGTACAATAAAAACCATAACCAGAACAACCTGTAAAAATATCAAAACCAACAAAAGATAAACTCTTTAGATTTACAATCTAATATTTTTATAATAAACTAAACTTTTAATAACCAAGAGTAAATAACTAAGAGTAAATACCTTTTGATCAACAGTCAACAATTCTTTAAATTAAACTAACCCTTACTTCTATATTATACATAACTAAATAAAAACCAGTTTATATAAAATAAGATATGTAAGGTTCTTTTTCTTCAGAAAAAGATTTTTAATCAATTAATATATATATATATAATTATATATATATATATTACTATTATTAAAATATTAATATAGATATATATATATATATATATATATATATATATATATATATAATATATATATATATATATATATAATGTAGACACATATAAACAAGCATATTTTACATACTATATATATTCCTTTATAATATTAAACAATAAAATATTGTAAAATTACGTACACATATATCCATCATTTAATATAACATACATAAAAACAAACACACCCAGCCAGGGCAACATTTTCAAAAAAAAACATAACTTTACCTATAAACCTCTACCTTCAACTTAAATAAAAATGTGAAAATTTTTTTTTCAAAAGATTTAAAAAAATTAATTACAAAAATAGCCTTAATTTTAATCCAAAAAAAATAATTATAAAAAAACCCTAAAACAAAAATGACGACAGGTCCCCACCTGTCAAAGAAAAAAACTATAGGCCAAAGACCCACAATGTGTTTTCAAAACACAAATAACTAGTTTACTTCAAGTTTAAAATTACTAGAGACAGGTTCCCCTAACTCTACTTTACTACAACTTACTCCCCTAAAGGCAATTGATGGATGATTTGTACCGCCCCCAAATAAACTTCAGTTTTACATAAAGAAAAACTTACTGTCTTTTACATTTTCAACCTCAATACTAAAAAGGTATCCACAAAATAATATAGTGTAGGTCAAATTAAATCTTCTGTATAGACCAAGTATTTATCTATTTTTACAGTAGAATAAACCTAAAATTACAAACCTTAAGCATAAAATAAACGATCATACATGCGCCCAAAACAAAAGCTGTTAATGAGGGTTCTCAATTACTACTCAACCTCCAAAGATAATTTAAAGACCTGCCAATATTCTTACAGTTTAAATACAACTTTACTCCTGCTTTTTTAATTTTTGTCTAACCAGGTACTAATCTGGTTTGTTCTTCAAATCTTAAAGTCTAGAACACCTTCTATTAAAAATTCCTAATTTCACCCTAGAAAACAAGACTCAATCTAAAATTCCATACCAACACCAATTAGAGTTCAAATTTATAAAGTCTAGCCGATTATTCTGGAACAAAATTTATACAAATGACAAAATGCCAGGGTAAAAAACCATTGCCCACTTTATGAATCCCTAACAGATAACATCATTATAACACTACTTAAAACCACAATCAAATTTAAAACCCTTATAAGTAAAACTTAAATAAGATAAAATCCTTTTCTTCGAAAGAGAAATATACAAAAAATTATACTAATACCTCTACAGAACTTAATTTTTGGTTTTGAAAACCAAGAGTTTAACTTAACTTAAATCTGTTAAACTTAAAACAAACACAAATCCCTTCCATAAAATTTTATATTACCAACTATAATAACCACCCCCAAAACTCTAGAAACCACACTAAAACATATAAAATAAAAAAACATTATCTCATTTAAACTCCCTGAAAATAAAATAAACAAACTTATTACCAGAAACTCTAATGAAATCAAAATAAAAATCAAACGTTGCCACTTAAAAAACAATGACAAAAATCTAATAAAAACAAAAACAATAACCTAAATCTTACGCAAAGCCCCCGTAAAATTCAAAAAGTAACTCGTAAAATTTATAAAAAAAATTAACACAACAATAATTCAAACCAAAACAACCCAATAAAACCTAAAATAAAAATTATTAATAGCAACCACATCAACTAAAGCATAAAATAAAGGATAAAAAAAAAACACAGTCAAAATACCTCCAACCAAATAAAAAGGTGTTTCAGAATAACCAATCTTAGAAAGGCTAGAAAAATAAACCAGAATTACAAAAATACCCCTCAAAAAAAGTAAACAAATAAAATAAGAAAACCAAGTATGTAAAAGAAAAGAAATCAAAGGCGCAACCATTAACAAAGTAAAAATCAAGAAAAACCTCCTCTTCATAGGATCAATACTTACATAACTTAAAACACAACTTAACACAGCCAATAAAAAAAAGCTACCCAACATAAAACCTCATAACCCTCTCATTGTAAGCGAGAAATTCTAAATTAAACTAAAGGTTCTCAGTAAAGACTCTTGACAACCCAAATATCATATTTTAAAAATAAACTAGTTACTGATAGAGCCAGAATCTTCCGCCTGCAAAACGCATATTTTAAACTTAAAATACAGCCCCAAACCAAAAAAAAAAACATAACCAAAATAATTACAATAGAATTAAAATATAACCTCTTCATATAACCGTTTCTTCAAAACCCCGAAAAAGAAAAAAAAGTTACACCTATTGAATTCACCCCCATCAAAAACAAATCCAAAAACTTATAATTCTTTAAACCATAAATTCAACCCTTAGCCAAAAAATCCACCAAAAATTTATACACAAACTCCTTTAATAAAAACTTCACACAAAAAAATCCCACAACCAAAATCATAACAAAAAAAAACAAAGGTACAAAAAAATCCACATACAAAAAAAGAGAAGGCATACACAACATATTAAAATTTATCCACCAAACAAAAAAAACAGAAAATAAAACCAATAACAAACTCAAAAAATTTATTACAACCCCCCTACTAAAATGAAAAATAGGTCCTCTAAAACTTATAAAAAATCCCTTTCATAAACGATACCTATAACCAAAAGTCAGAAATACAAAAAAAAAACATACAAGCAAAAATCTTAAAAAGAAGTTTGAAAAAAAAAACTCCAAAATATAGTCTTTTCTTACAGCCCCCCTAGTAAAAATTAGTCCACATAAACAAAACAAAGTAACTAATAACTGCAACTGAATAAAACCAGGTACATTACCTAAATTATTATAATTACGACCGTCTTGTTGACCAAGAGAACAATGAATCAAATAACCCACCTGCATAAAAAGACAACTCTTAAAAAGAGCATGTCTCAACAAATGAACAAAAGAAACAAAACTTAAACCAATACCAACAGTTAACATAGAGAACCCCATCTGTGACAAAGTTCTCAAAGCTACAACCTTTTTTAAATCCTCTTCCACCAAAGCCGCCACACTAGAAAACAATATAGTAAAAATACCAACAACTAAAACAATAGCAATAACATCCTTATTAAAAACCATCTCAGTAAAATTCATAACCAAAACCAAACCAGCAGTTACCAAAGTGCTCCTATGAACTAACGAACTAATAGGAGTAGGAGCCCTCATAGCTTTAGGTAATCAACCTCTAAAAGGAAACTGGGCCCTCTTAGTAAAAGAAGCCAGCAAAAGTATCAAAGAAGACAACCAAAAAAATAAAGATAACCTCAAAAAGTAATAACCACTAAAAACCGTCCCTGCAAAAAAAATAAAAAGAAAAAAATCTCCCAAACGATTAGTCAACACAGTATTTATGGCCCCCCTACAACTATCCCAATTATTATAAAACAAAACCAAAAAAAATCTAGAAATACCAAGCAAATCCCAACTAACCAATATAGAAAAACTACCATTACTAAAAATCAGCCTAAACATACTACCTACAAAAATAAGTAACATAAAATAATAATAATTAAAATTTAACTCTCCATTCAAATAATAAGTCCTAAAAACCAAAACTCTCAAAGTAACCAAAAGTAACACCAAAGAAAACATTACTCTATTATAATAAACAGAAAACTTCAAAGCCATAAAATCCCACTCCACCAAGAAAAAAGAAACATTCATAAAAGATAACAAAACCCCCACTAAAAACAAAATACAGAAAAGCACAAAAACCATCAAAAAAACTGAAATATCAATCTAAACCAACCAGACCAATTTTCCATACCACCACTCCATATAAAAACCAATAAAAATAAAAAATAACAACATAAAAAATCCCACCAAAGAAGACATGTCAGAAACCAAAACCCCCAAAAATATTACCACCTCCAAATCAAAAATCACAAACATAAGCATCATAATAAAAAAATGAATCCTAAAAGAATTCTGAATCTTACCTACACTTACAAAACCACACTCAAAAGAAGAAACCTTATCCTTATAAAAACCCTTACAACTCAATACAAAGTTACCCACATAAAACACCAACAACAAAACAAGTGTAAACAAAATAACCATAACCAAAACTAACAAAAAAAGTACTTATCACTTTTAAAAAGTTTAAAACTTCAACAAATTTCCTTTCGTACTTTCAGTAATCAAAATCAAGACATTATCAAGATAAACAATTCTATCTCACGATGAATTAAACTAATATCACGTTTAGTTTAATAAAAGAAGAACAGTCTAAAACCCGAAATACTCTCCTCCCTTCAAGAACTAAAATACAACATCGATGTAAAACTTATCATTATTATAAGAACTAAATCAGATATGATTTTCTGTTAACTCCGAAGTAATTTTTTCAATTAATAATAGTAAAAAAAGTTACAAAACACTCTACCCTAGAAAACATGTCAAAAAAATACAAAAAATTCTAACAAAAAAATTTCCGAAGACTTATCTTTGCATAATATCACCTATTACTTCTTAAATACAAAACTAATTCATACAAACCAAAGTAAAAAACCAGCCACTAACCCCATTCATACTAGAACCCATTAAAAGCACAAATTATTTTGCTACCTTAATGTCCTCACGCTAAGACTGCCATTTATACAAACATAGAGCAGAAGCCAACCTTAAAAAAAAATCTAAGTCTTTAATAAACATTTGACCAGAAAACAAGTTCACAACAAAAAATTAAAACCAAAAACAAAAATTTCAAAGAAACTACTAAATCCAAAATCATAAATTTATTAAAAAATTAATAAAAACACAAAACCTAAAAGAAAAAAAAAGAAAACGTTATAAAACACAAAAACCGAACACTACAAAATCTCAAACTCCACAAACAACCACCTAACTATACAATTTTCTAATAAAAAACAACAAACAGTTAACAAAAAAGTCGACATTTCAACTCCAAGCCAAGTATTATTATTTATGCAACAAATAAAAACCCTTCACTTCTACCTTTTTTTTCTATTCTACATAAAAATGTAATTTTCCTCAAATAGTACACAATACTAAAAAATAAAAAACAAAAATTTAAAGCCTCACTTTCATCCACACCACAAGTAGATATTTTCAAATAAACTACAAAGCTCCTACTCACCTAAAACTCCTAAACATCAACTCTTAAAATTATCTAAAAGAGTAACCTCCAAAGCTACAGGCATAAAACTATGATTCGCCCCACAAATCTCGGAACACTGCCCATAAAAAACACCAACCACAGGAAAACTATAAGACAAAGTCCTTAAAATCCCACTCATTGCATCCAACTTAATAGACATCCTAGGTAAAGCCCAAGAATGAATAACATCCCCGGAAGTAATACAAAAACGAATATTCACATCACAAGGTACAACACAACGATTATCCACTTCCAAAAGACGAGGTTCACCCAACTCTAACTGATCCAAAGACTTCATATAAGAATCAAACTCTAAACCAGGAATATCCCTAAACTCATAACTTCAATACCACTGATGGCCCGTCACCTTAACAGTTAAATTACTATCCAAATTTATCAAACCATAATAATACAACAAACTCAAAGAAGGCACCATCTGCATAACCAAGATCAAAGTAGGAAACACTCTACACAACAACTCCCCAAACTGATACTCAATCTTCTTACTCTTAAAATAAAAATTACTTAACAAAAGATAAACAAACATAGTAGAAACAAAAGATAACACACCAAATAAAAGACTACAATTAAAATTATAAAACCAATCCATATAACTTGAAAACAAACTATTCCTAAACAAAAGATTCAAATCCTGAAAATAATTACCCAATAACCCCTGAAACCACTCGATTGGAAATCGAACATACTAACTTATACTAAGAAGTCCAATAAAACCGGAATCTTCCCATCGACAATAAGATATAATAAAATTATACTACAGCTTTCAATAAGAGCAAAACACCTAAAGGGTATGAACCTCACAGACTAAAATTATCCTATCCTATCAAAGCCCAAATCCCCCTAATCTGCAATTAGGTATACTTAAATATAATAAAGACCCTAAAACTTAAAAACAACAGACCTGTAAAAAATCTCCACCTGGTAACTATGACCAAAAACATAACCACTTAAACTATATTCAGGACCACTATTTACATAATAATCAAACAAAAAAAGACGATGTGATATAAAAGATTCCAACAAAACATAAATAAACAAAAATAAAGCAAAAACACTAATTATAGACCCATAAGAAGCCATAACATTCCAAACCGAATAAATATCAGGATAATCCAAATATTTACGAGGATAACCATGAATACCAGCAAAATGCAAAGGAAAAAAAGTTAAATTAACACCAATAAACATTAAAAAAAAAACACTGCCTATCATTAATTTATCATAGACAAAACCAGTAATAAAACTCCATCACAAAGACACCCCAGTAAAAATCCCAAATACAGCCCCCAAACTAAGAACATAATGAAAATGACTAACAACATAATAAGTATCATGCAAAATAATATCCAACCTAGAATTAGACAACATCACACCAGTCAAACCCCCAATAGTAAACAAAAAAATAAAACCCATCACCCATAAAAGCAAAGGCTGAAAAACCATCTTCATACCAAACAAAGTAGCCAACCAACTAAAAACCTTCACCCCCGTAGGAACCGCAATAACCATAGTCGCCGCCGTAAAATAAGCCCGGGAATCAAGATCCATACCCACAGTATACATATGATGAGCCCAAACCACACATCCAATTAAACCAATACTTAAAATAGCATAAACCATCCCCAAAGACCCAAAAACTTCCTTCTTACCAGTCAAATATAGTCTCCTTTGACTAATAATTCCAAAAGCCGGTAAAATTAAGATATAAACTTCTGGATGACCAAAAAACCAAAACAAATGCTGATAAATCAAAGGATTGCCACCAGTCCTCGGGTCAAAAAAAGAAGTATTTAAATTACGATCAGTCAATAATATTGTAATAGCTCCAGCCAAAACAGGCAAAGACAAAACCAACAAAAAAACAGTAACAAAAACAGTCCAAACAAACAAACTCATATGCTCCAAAGAAATAGAACTTCTACGCAAATTCTTAGTAGTTGTTATAAAATTAATAGCACCCAAAATAGACCTTACTCCAGCACAATGCAAACTAAAAATAGCCAAATCCACCCTCCTTCCAGGATGGCCTAAAGTCCTCAAAGGAGGATAAACAGTCCACCTAGTACCACAACCCATATCTACAAAACAAGCATCCAAAATTAAAAACATAGCCGTTGGCAACAACCAAAAACTCAAATTATTCAAACGAGGAAAACTCATATCCGGAGCCCCCAACATCAAAGGTAACATTCAATTACCAAAACCACCAATTATAGTAGGCATAACCATAAAAAAAATTATCAAAATAGCATGAGCAGTAATAATAGAATTATATAATTGACCACTCCCCAACAAAAGACCAGGCTTAGCCAACTCCAAACGAATCACCAAAGACAAACTCGTACCAACCATACCAGACCACAAACCAAATAAAAAATATAAAGTCCCAATATCCTTATGATTAGAACTCTCCAACCAAACAGATAGACCACCTTGATACTTACCCAA